TAAATATATATATATTATTTATATAAAAAACATTAAAAATGGCATAAAAATAAATAATTTATTTATATTAAATATTTAATTAATTATTTAATTATATATATATATTAAATATTAAATTTATTATATATTTATTTATATTAATTAAATATTTAATATATTATAAAAATATTAATATATAATATTTAATATATTAATATATATTAATAATTAATTAATTTTTGTTTAAATTAAGATTAATTAAACAATATTTCTTATTTAAAATGAACTGTATTCGGATTATAATGAAATTGTTTTTTAATATAGATTTTTTGAAAAAAAATGGGGGAAAATAATAAAAATTTTTTAATTTTTTTTTTACCTTTAATATAAAAAAAAAAAAAAAAAAAATTCTATGCTAAATATTTTACATATAGATAAAATTTTTATGTTTTATAAAATTTATTATAAGTTTATTTTACATATAAATTTTAGTATGAAATTTTAACTATTTAAATAATAATTAATTGGGGGTATAGTAATTAAAATTAAAAATTTAAGAAATTAAGATTTAGTAATATAAAAATTAATAACTAATTTTGTGCCAGCAGTTGCGGTTATACAAAAATTAAATTGAATTATTTCAGTATTTAATAAATAAAATATAATTAAAATAAATATTGAATTATAAGGTGAAATTTTAATTTAATTAAATTTTAAGTTAATTTTATGATTTAATAAATTTAAAAATAAACTAGGATTAGATACCCTATTATTAAAAATTTAATTAATAATACTAAAATAGTAGATAATAAATATTGAAACTTAAATAATATGGCGGTATTTTAGTTCATTTAGAGGAATCTGTTTAATAATTGATAATCCACGAATAAATTTACTTAATTTAATATTTTATATATCGTTGTTAAAAAAATATTTTGTAATAAAAATAATATTTTAAAATTTAAATAATAAATTAATTCAGATCAAGATATAGATTATAATTAAGAATATAATGGATTACAATAAAATAATTTAAAATGAATAATTAATTTTAACATTAATTTAAAGGTGGATTTAAATGTAATTTTAATTAATTTATTAAAATGATTAAAAATTAAAATATGTACATATTGCCCGTCACTTTCATTTAAAAATTGAAATAAGTCGTAACAAAGTAGAAGTACTGGAAAGTGTTTCTAGAAAGAACGAATTAGAGCTTGGTAAAGTATTTCATTTACATTGAAAAGAAATTAAAATTTAATTAATTTGGGGGGAAAAATTAATTAAATAAAATTAATAAAAAAAATTTTTAAGTTAAAAATAAATAATGGGGGTTAAAGTATTTTTAATAGAAAAAATTTTAAATTTTATAGGGAAGTAAGTATTGTAGGGGAAATTTGAAATAAATTAAATATTAATTATAAAAAAAGAAAATTTAATTTATTGTATCTTGTGTATCAGAGTTTATTAAATAATTTTTTTTTATAAAAAAATCTCGAATTTAAAAGAACTAATTAATTATGAAAGTTAATGTAACATAATTATTTTAAATAATTAATTGGAAATGAAATGTTAATCGTTTTTAAATATATCTAGTTATTTTAGAAAAAAATTTAATTTTAAATTTAAATAATTTTGTAATTTAATAATTATAATTACAAAAATTTAAATTTAATATTTTAAGGGATAAGCTTTAAATTAAAAATTTATAATAAAATTAAATATAAATTAAAATTTTTAAAATTTATATTGTTTAAAAATTATAATTTATTATAAAAAATTTTATTAAAAATAAAATTTTATAAAAAAAAAAATTTAAATTTTTATAAAATAATAATTTTTAATAAATTAAAATTAGTAATAATGATAAAATTAGTATAAAATGATAAAAAAGAATAAATTTAAATTGAAGTTAATTAAAAGGAATTCGGCAAAAAAAATATTCACTTGTTTATCAAAAACATGTCTTTTTGTTTATAATTTAAAGTCTAATCTGCCCACTGATAAATATTAAAGGGCTGCAGTATATTGACTGTACAAAGGTAGCATAATCATTAGTTTTTTAATTGAAAACTTGTATGAAAGATTTGATGAAATATAAACTGTCTCTTAATTAGTATTAAAAATTTATTTTTTAGTTAAAAAGCTAAAATAATTTTAAAAGACGAGAAGACCCTATAGAGTTTTATATTTTATTTAATATTAAAGTTTTATAAAAATTAAAATTAATATTGATTAAAATATTGTATTGGGGTGATAGAAAAATTAAAGTAACTTTTTTTAAAAATTAACCATAAATAAATGAATAAATGATCCATTTATAGTGATTACAAGAAAAAATTACCTTAGGGATAACAGCGTAATATTTTTTTTTAGTCCGAATAAAAAAAAAAGTTTGCGACCTCGATGTTGGATTAAGATAAAATTTAAATGCAAGTGTTTAAAATTTTGATCTGTTCGATCATTAAAATCTTACATGATCTGAGTTCAAACCGGTGTAAGCCAGGTTGGTTTCTATCTTTAGAAAAAAAGAATATTTTAGTACGAAAGGATCAAATATTTAAAATAATTTTAATAAAAGAATATTATTAATTAAATTATAAAATTAACTATTTTGGCAGAAAAAATGTAATGGGTTTAGAAGTCATGAATATATAATTTATTATATAAATAGTAATGATGATAGATTTAACAAATATAGTTATTGGGGTATTAATTTTAGTTATTGGGGTATTAATTGGAGTTGCTTTTTTAGTTTTATTAGAGCGGAAAGTTTTAGGGTATATTCAAATTCGTAAAGGGCCTAATAAATTAGGATTTATAGGGTTGTTACAACCTTTTTCTGATGCTATTAAATTATTTACTAAAGAACAAGTTTATTTAAATTATTCAAATTATATTTTTTATTATTTTTCTCCTGTTTTAAGATTTATATTATCTTTAATAATTTGAATAGTAATTCCTTATTATTTTAATTTAATTATATTTAATATAGGAGTGTTATTTTTTTTAAGCTGTATAAGTTTGGGGGTTTATACTGTAATAATTGCTGGGTGGTCTTCAAATACAAATTATTCTTTATTAGGGGGTTTACGTGCTGTTGCTCAAACTATTTCTTATGAAGTAAGATTAATTTTAATTTTATTATCAAGAATTATTTTGATTATGGATTTTAATTTAATAAAGTTTACAGATTATCAAATAATAATTTGATTTTTATTTATAATATTTCCTTTAAGTGTATGTTTTTTATCCTCATTAATAGCTGAAGTTAATCGAACTCCTTTTGATTTTGCTGAGGGGGAAAGAGAATTAGTTTCAGGGTTTAATGTTGAGTACAGAAGAGGGGGATTCGCTTTAATTTTTTTGGCGGAGTATTCTAGAATTATATTTATAAGTTTATTATTTACTATTATTTATATAGGGGGGTATAATTTAAGTTTATTTTTTTATTTAAAAATAACAATAATTTCTTTTTTGTTTATTTGAGTTCGAGGGACATTACCTCGATATCGTTATGATAAACTAATATATTTATGTTGAAAGAGATATTTACCTGTTTCTTTAAATTATTTATTATTTTTTATTGGGCTCAAAATAATATTAAATTATAAAATAAATTTAGTATAAATTAATAGAATAAATAATTCTTTCTTAAGTTTTCAAAACAAATGCTTATACAAGCTCATTAATTAATTAAACTTAAATTATAATTTAAAAATTAAATTATCTCAAAATTTATTAATAATAGGATTAAGAATAAAGTAAGAAAAATAATAAATTGTTAATAATTGACTTGTAATAACATATAAATTTTCTACTGGGCGAGCTCCAATTCAAGTTAAAAGAATAATAGTAGTAATTATAGATCAGAATAATATTTGATTAAGGGGGTAAAATTGAATACCTTGAATTTTTTTATTAAAAGTAAATGGAAGAATAATTAAGATTAAAATAGATATAACTAAAGCAATAACTCCTCCAAGTTTATTAGGGATAGATCGTAGAATAGCATAAGCAAAAAGAAAATATCATTCAGGTTGAATGTGAATAGGAGTTACTAAGGGATTAGCTGGGATAAAATTATCAGGGTCTCCTAAAAGGTATGGATTAATTAATGTTAATAAAGTTAGAATTAAAATTAGAATAATAAATCCAATTAAATCTTTAAATGTAAAAAATGGATGGAATGGGATCTTATCTAGATTACTATTGATTCCTAATGGGTTATTGGATCCTGTTTGATGAAGGAATAATAAATGGATTATTACTATTATAAGAAGAATAAAAGGTAAAAGGAAATGGAAAGTGTAAAATCGGGTTAAGGTAGCATTGTCTACTGCGAATCCCCCTCAAATTCAATTAACTAATAAAGTTCCTAAATATGGAATAGCAGATAAAAGATTAGTAATTACTGTAGCTCCTCAAAAGGATATTTGTCCTCAAGGAAGAACATAACCTATAAAAGCTGTAGCTATTAATAAAAATAAAATAATTACCCCAATTATTCATGTGTAAAAAAGATTAAATGATTCATAATAAATTCCTCGTCCGATATGAAAATAAATACAAATAAAAAAAAAAGATGCCCCATTAGCATGTAAAGTTCGAATTAATCAACCATAGTTAACATTTCGGCAAATATAGTTAACACTAAAAAATGCTATTTCGATATTTGCTGTGTAATATATAGTTAAAAATAATCCTGTAAGAATTTGGGTTATTAAACATAAGGCTAATAAAGATCCAAAATTTCATCAAATGGAAATATTAGAGGGAGTAGGTAAATCAACTAAAGATCCATTAATAATTTTAAGAATTGGGTGAGTTTTACGAATAGGTTTATATAAATTTATCATTAGTTAAAAGATCGAAGTGGACCAAAAAAAATATTTGTAATTTTTACTACTGCAATTAAAGTAATAAATAAATAAATAATTATAATAATTATTAATAAATAAGTTTGTTCATTATATAATTTAAATAAATTAATATTATTTTCATTATATGAAAATAAGTATATATTAGTAAAATTAATTATATCTTCATTAAAAGATAAATTTAATCAATTTAAATTATTTTTAAATAAAATAGTTAAAAATAAAATTAATAGGGGGGTATAAATAAAAAATTTATTACTAAAAGTAATATTTATAAGTTCATTAGATGCAATACTTGAAACATAAATAAATAATACTAATAAACCTCCTAAAAAAACTAAAAATAAAATGTAAGAAAATCAATAAGAATTAATAAGTATCCCTAATAATAAACAAATAAATAAAGTTTGGAGAAGAATTAATAAACCTATAGAAATAGGATGATTAATAAAAAATATAAAGATAGCTATTAAAATTACTATGAAAGATAAAAATATTTTTGTGATGTCAAAGAATAGTTTAATAAAAATTATAATTTTGGAGATTATAGATAAAGAAATTCTTTTTCTTTGAAGTTTTTAAAGAAAATTCTTATTTTTGATTTACAAGACCAATATTTTTTTTAAATTATAAAAACAAATGATAATATTGAATATATGAAGAATAATTTTTGTTATATTTTTATTTGGTAATTTAATTTTTGTGGGGAAACATAAACATTTATTAATTGTTTTATTAAGTTTAGAATTTATTGTATTAAGAATTTTTTTTTCTTTAATATTATATTTAAGAATAATTGAGTACAATATATTTATATTAATAGTTTTTTTAGTATTTTCAGTATGTGAAGGAGCATTAGGCTTATCAATTTTAGTCTCAATAATTCGAACTCATGGTAATGATTATTTTCAAAGATTTAATTTAATTTAATATGATAAAATTTTTAATAATAATCATTTTTATAATGCCTTTATGTTTAAAAAAAAATATATTTTGAATGGTTCAAAATATATTAATAATAATAATTTTATTATTTATAAATTTATCTTTAAATATCACAAATTTTTGTAATTTAAGTTATATAATAGGTTGTGATTTAATTTCTTATGGTTTAATTTTATTAAGAATTTGAATTAGTTTTTTAATAATTATAGCAAGAGAAAATTTATTAAAAAGAAAATTTTATGACAGATTTTTTTTATTTAATATTATTATATTATTAATAATATTATATTTAACTTTTAGAGTAATAAATTTATTTTTATTTTATTTATTTTTTGAGGGGAGTTTAATCCCAACTTTAATGCTGATTATTGGTTGAGGGTATCAACCTGAGCGTATTCAAGCTGGACTATATCTATTATTTTACACTTTATTTGCTTCTTTACCTTTATTACTAGGAATTTTTTATATTTACAGAGAATTAAATTGTATAATAATATATTTTTTAAAATTTTACGATTATAATTTTGTATTTTTATATATTTGCTTAATTTTAGCTTTTTTAGTAAAAATACCTATATATTTTGTTCATTTATGATTACCCAAAGCTCATGTGGAAGCTCCAATTTCTGGGTCGATAATTCTAGCTGCTATTTTATTAAAATTAGGGGGGTATGGACTTTTACGAGTTTTAATTATTTTACAAAGAATTAGATTAAAAATAAATTTTATTTGAGTTATTATTAGATTAATTGGGGGGTTTTATATTAGATTAAAATGTTTTTGTCAAATTGATATAAAATCTTTAATTGCTTATTCTTCAGTCTGTCATATAAGAATTGTAATTGGGGGGATTATAACAATAAATTATTGAGGGTTTATTGGTTCCTATGTTTTAATAATTAGTCATGGGCTATGTTCTTCAGGTATATTTTGTTTATCAAATATTAATTATGAACGTTTAAGAAGACGAAGTTTATTCTTAAATAAGGGACTTATAAATTTTATACCTTCATTAAGATTATGATGATTTTTAATATTATCCTCAAATATAGCAGCTCCTCCTTCTTTAAATTTAATAGGAGAGATTAGATTAATTAATAGATTAATTAGATGATCTTGATTAACTATAATTATACTAATTATAATTTCATTTTTTAGAGCTGGGTATAGATTATATTTATATTCTTATACTCAACATGGGGGGTATAATATTGGGGTTTATAGATTTTATACTGGAGTTTCTCGTGAATATTTAATATTAATATTACATTGGTTACCTTTAAATATATTGGTATTGAAAATCGATTATAGAATAATTTGATTTTATTTAAATAATTTAATTAAAATATTGATTTGTGGAGTCAAAAATATGATAATCGTCATTTTAAATTATTAATAAACATTCTTTATGTTTTATTAGATTTTTTTTTTTATTTTTTTTTATATTAATTAATTTTTTTATATCAATTTATTTTATTATGAATGAAATAGTATTATTTTTAGAGTGGGAAATTATTTCTTTTAATTCAATAAATTTGGTTATATCTGTATTATTAGATTCGGTATCTTTAGTATTTATAATATTTGTTTTTTTAATTTCATCTTCTGTAATTATGTATAGAAAAAGATATATAAGATCAGAATTAAATTTGAGACGTTTTATTATTTTAGTTTTATTATTTGTATTTTCTATAATTTTATTAATTATTAGTCCTAATATTATTAGAATTATTTTAGGTTGAGATGGGTTAGGATTGGTTTCTTATTGTTTAGTAATTTATTATCAGAATATAAAATCATATAATGCGGGGATATTGACTGTTTTATCAAATCGAATTGGGGATGTGATGATTTTAATAGTAATTGCTTGAATAATAAATTATGGGAGTTGAAATTACATTTTTTATTTGAATTTTATAAGAAATGATTGATCTATAAAAATTATTAGAATAATAATTATTTTAGCTGCTATAACTAAAAGAGCTCAAATTCCATTTAGATCTTGATTACCGGCTGCTATAGCAGCTCCTACTCCAGTATCAGCTTTAGTTCATTCTTCGACTTTAGTTACTGCTGGAGTTTATTTATTGATTCGATTTAATAATTTATTAATTGATACAGTATTTATTAAATTTTTATTATTATTATCTGGTTTAACTATATTTATAGCTGGAATTTGTGCAAATTATGAGTTTGATTTAAAGAAAATTATTGCTTTATCTACATTAAGACAATTAGGTTTAATAATAAGAATTTTAAGAATAGGGTATTATGAGTTAGCTTATTTTCATTTATTAACTCATGCGATATTTAAGGCTTTATTATTTATATGTGCGGGCAAAGTAATTCATTTAATGAATGATAATCAAGATATTCGTTTAATAGGGGGTTTAAGATTATATATTCCTTTAACTTCTTTATGTTTAAATATTTCTAATTTAGCATTATGTGGAATTCCTTTTTTAGCTGGGTTTTATTCTAAAGACTTAATTTTGGAAGTTGTTAGAATAAGTAATTTAAATTTTTTAATTTTTTATTTATATTATGTTTCTACTGGGCTAACAATATTTTATACTATTCGTTTATTAATATATTTAATAGTAAATGATTATAATTTATTAGTTATTTATAATTTATTTGAGGAGGATTATATTATATTAAAAAGTATATTTATTTTATTATTCATAAGATTAGTTTCTGGGGGATTTTTAAGTTGATTAATTTTTTCTTACCCTTATATAATTTATTTACCTTTTAATTTAAAAATAATAGTAATTTATGTTAGATTAGTGGGGTTAATTATAGGGGGTTTAGTTAGAAGTATAAAAATTTATTCTTTAAATAAATTTATATTAACTTATAATTTAAGTTCTTTTTTAACATTAATATGATTTATACCTAGATTATCTACTTATGGTTTAAATTATTATTTTTTAAATTTTGGGCAAAAATTGTTAGGAAATATTGACATAGGGTGAAGAGAATTATATAGAGGACAGGGGATTTATAAGGTTATTAAATATTATTCTTTAATTAATTATATTTATCAGATAAATAATTTTAAGATTTATTTATATAGATTTGTTTTATGAATAATAATTTATTTTTTTATAATTATATTATTATATTTAAATAGCTTATAATTAGAGTGTAATATTGAAGATATTAAGGAGATTATTTAAATCTTTAAATATTTATAAAAAAAAATTTTTTTATTTTACAATGAAAATGTAATGTTTTAATAAACTATATAAATAATAAGAAATATTAATGAGTTAAATCACTATAAATTAAGTTAGCAGCTCAATTATTTATATTTCAATTGGAAGCTGTAGTTCAATTTTATCATTAACAGTGATATACCTCTATTTTGGTTTCAATTAATTGTATTAAATAAGGAGTAAAAACTCTATCTTTTAAGTCGAAATTAAATGCAATATTGCTTCTTATTTAATAAGATAAATTGGCTATCAATATTTTTTGAATGCAAATCAAATGTTTTAATAAACTATAATCCTTTTAAATTGTTCAATTTAATATGTTTTGGTTTCATTCATGATAAAGACCGATTAAAAGTATAATGATAAAAAATGATCTAATTTTTCATCAAATAATGAAGTTTACTCTTTTAAATGAAATAATTATAGGTAAAATTAGGGCAATTTCGATATCAAAAATTAAAAAAATTACAGTGATTAAAAAAAAATGTAGGGAAAAAGGGATACGGGGTAATTTTATAGGGTCAAATCCACATTCAAAAGGTGAACATTTTTCTCGATCTATAATTGATTTTTTTGAAATAATAAATGATAATAAAATAAAAATATTAGAGATTAGTAAGATAATTAATGAAAGGAATAGTAGATAAAAGATTATTTATATTAATTTTTATTAAACTTTTTGATTGGAAGTCAAATATACTAAATATATTATATAAATAATTAATTACCTCATCAATAAATTGAAATATAAAGAAATAATCATACTACATCAACAAAATGTCAATATCAAGCTGCAGCTTCAAATCCGAAGTGGTGATTATTAGAAAAGTGATTAGTTAAATGTCGGATGAAACATGTTAATAAGAATAGTGTTCCAATAATTACATGAAGACCATGGAATCCTGTTGCTATAAAAAAAGTTGATCCATATACTCTATCAGCGATAGTAAAAGGTGCTTCAATGTACTCGTAAGCTTGCAGGATAGTAAAATAAATTCCTAAAATAATAGTAATAAAAAGACTTTGTATAGTTTGAGAATAATTATTTTCTATAAGGCTATGATGAGCTCATGTTACTGTAATACCAGAACTAATTAAAATAATTGTGTTTAATAAAGGAATTTGGAAAGGGTTAAATGGGGTAATATTTAAAGGAGGTCATATTGTTCCGATTTCAATATTTGGGGCTAAACTTCTGTGAAAAAAAGCTCAAAAAAATGAAATAAAAAAAAAAATTTCTGATACAATGAATAAAATTATTCCTCATCGAAGTCCATTTGAAACTAATAAAGTATGTTTACCTTGGAAAGTTCCTTCTCGGCAAATATCTCGTCACCATTGATATATTGTTAAAATAATAATAAAATATCCTATGATTAAAAGATTTATATTAAAATTATGAAATCATTTGATTATTCCTGTGACAAGGGTTATAACTCCAATAGCTCCTGTTAAAGGTCAAGGTCTAAAATCTACTAAGTGATAGGGGTGATTATGGGTGGATTTCATTAATTAATTAGTTTCTCTAGAATAAAGAGTTCTTAAAATAGTAATTACATAAGATTGAATAATTGCAACAGCAAATTCTAAAATTAAAAGTAAAATTTGTGTAAAAATTAAGATAAATAATAAATAATTAGGCATATTTATACCTGAGTTACCAAGTAAAGTTAATAGTAAATGTCCTGCAATTATATTAGCAGTTAAACGTACAGCTAGAGTTCCTGGTCGAATAATATTACTAATTGTTTCAATTAAAACTATAAAAGGTATAAGGATTGTAGGAGTTCCTTGGGGGATTAAATGAATAAATATGTGTTGAGTGTTATTAATTCATCCATAAATCATAAATCTTAATCATAAAGTTAAAGATAAAGTTAATGAAAGATTTAAATGGCTGGTACTAGTAAAAATATACGGAAATAAGCCTAAAAAATTATTAAATAAAATGAAAAAAAAAAGTGAAATAAAAATGAATGTTGATCCATTAAATCTGTTAGGTCCTATAAGAGTTTTAAATTCATTATGAAGTTTAGATGAAATAAAGTTTCATAATATGAAGTATCGATTAGGTATAAATCAAAAAGAATAGGGGATGAATATTAATCCAATAAAAGTTCTAATTCAATTAAGTGATAAATTAAAAATATTAGTAGAAGGATCAAAAATTGAAAATAGGTTACTTATCATTTTCAAAATAAATTATTTTTAGGGGTAGAAATTTTATTTATATTTTTAAAGTTAAAGTTATAATTAAAAATATAATAATTAATAATATTAAATAAAATAAAAATACAAATAAAAAAAATTAAGGAAAATATTCAATTAATTGGTATTATTTGAGGAATAAAAGAATATTACTAAAGTAATAATTTAAATTTGACATATTTATGTTATAGATTAACTAATTCTTTATCATTAGAAGTAATTGCTAAATTACTATAAAATGGTTTAAGAGACCAATACTTGCTTTCAGTCATCTAATGATGAATAATTATTAATTCAATTAATAAAATTTTTAATTGAAATTCTTTCAATTACAATAGGTATAAAACTATGATTAGCTCCACAAATTTCTGAACATTGTCCAAAGAAAATACCAGGTCGATTAATAAAAAAACTAGTTTGGTTTAAACGACCAGGATTTGCGTCAACTTTTACTCCTAGGGAGGGCACTGTTCAAGAGTGAATTACATCTGTAGCTGTAATTAAAATTCGAATTTGATTATTTATAGGGAGTACAATACGATTATCTACATCTAGTAATCGAAAATTATTATTATTTTCAAATTGTATTATGTAGGAATCAAATTCAACATTATTAAAATCAGAGTATTCATAACTTCAGTATCATTGATGGCCGATAGATTTTAAGGTAATTAAAGGGTTATTTAATTCATCCAATAAATAAAGTAATCGTAAAGAAGGTAGAGCAATAAAAATTAAAGTAATTGCAGGTAAGATAGTTCAGATTAACTCAATTATTTGTCTTTCTATTAAAAATCGATTAATATATTTATTAAAAAATAATCTTATTATTAAATAGGAAACTAAAACAGTAGTAATAATTAAGATAATTAAAATATGATCATGGAAAAAAATAATTTGTTCTATAAGGGGAGAAGCTCTATTTTGAAAGTTAAAATTAGATCATGTTGCCATTTTCTAAAAAAAGGATAAACCTTTATAAATGGGGTTTAAATCCATTACATATAATCTGCCACATTAGAAATTACTTAAGATAGGAAGTTCATTATAAGAATGTTCAGATGGGGGTAAATTTTGATATCATTCAATAGAGGAAGATATATTTAATGAAAATAAAACAATACGTTGATAAATTATTGATTCTCAAATAATAATAATAATTATTATTATAGAAAATAAAGAAATATATGATCCTAAAGAAGAGATAATATTTCATGAAAGAAAACTATCAGGGTAATCAGAGTAACGACGAGGTATTCCTGCTAATCCTAAGAAATGTTGAGGAAAAAAAGTTAAATTAACTCCAATAAATATTGAAATAAATTGGATTTTTAATAAATAAGGGTTTAAAACTAATCCTGTAAAAAGAGGGTATCAATGAACAAATCCTCCTAAAATAGCAAATACTGCTCCTATAGATAAAACATAATGAAAATGGGCTACAACATAATAAGTATCATGAAGAGCAATGTCAATAGAAGAATTAGCTAAAATTACTCCAGTTAAACCTCCTACAGTAAATAAGAAAATAAATCCTAATCTTCAAAGTATTGAGGGTCTATAATTAATTTGGGTTCCATGGAGTGTTGCTAATCATCTAAAAATTTTAATACCAGTGGGTACGGCAATAATTATGGTGGCTGATGTAAAATAAGCTCGAGTGTCAATATCTATTCCAACAGTAAATATATGGTGGGCTCAAACAATAAATCCTAATAAACCAATTGCTATTATAGCGTAAATTATTCCTAAAGAACCAAAAGTTTCTTTTTTTCCTCTTTCTTGGGAAATAATATGAGAAATTATACCGAATCCTGGTAAAATCAAAATGTAGACTTCAGGATGTCCAAAAAATCAAAATAGATGTTGGTAAAGAATAGGATCTCCACCTCCAGCTGGGTCAAAAAATGATGTATTTAAATTTCGATCAGTAAGAAGTATGGTAATTGCACCTGCTAAAACAGGTAATGAAAGAAGTAATAATAAAGCTGTAATTCCTACAGCTCAAACAAATAAAGGTATTTGATCATAAGATATATTATTAATTCGTATATTAATAATAGTAGTAATAAAATTAATAGCTCCCAAAATTGATGAAATTCCAGCTAAATGTAAGGAAAAAATTGCTAAGTCAACAGATGATCCTCTATGAGCAATATTTGATGAAAGTGGGGGGTATACTGTTCATCCTGTTCCGGCTCCATTTTCAACAATACTTCTTGAAATTAAAAGGGTTAATGAGGGGGGAAGAAGTCAAAAACTTATATTATTTATTCGGGGAAATGCTATATCTGGGGCCCCTAACATTAAAGGAATTAATCAATTACCAAATCCTCCAATTATAATGGGTATTACTATAAAAAAAATTATGATAAAAGCGTGAGCTGTTACAATAGTATTGTAAATTTGATCATCTCCAATTAAAGAACCTGGATTTCCTAATTCAGTTCGAATTAATAATCTAAGAGATGTACCTACTATTCCTGATCAAATTCCAAAAATAAAATATATTGTACCAATATCTTTATGATTTGTTGAGTATAGTCATTTTCGCGGGTAAGTAAAATGGCTGAGGGGAAGCGGTAAATTGTAAATTTATTAACGAGAATAAATTCTCTTTTACTGGCCTTATAGTCATATTTTGATATAAAATTGCAAATTTTATGGGGTATATAATAATACTAAGGCTTAAAGAGACTTCTTTATAAATAATTTTGAAGATTATTAGTTTAAATTAACTTAAAACCTTAAAGAAAAAACAAGGTTCTAAAAATTATTCCTAATAAAGATATAAAATTAAAAAAATTAATTAAAATTAAAAAATTATTTTTTACAAAAATTTTGAATCACTTAAATTTAAGAGAAAAAAATATAAAAGAAGAGTAAATAATACGAATGTAAAAAATTAATATAATCAATCTTATAAAGATAAAAAAAAATGAAATAATATACAATTTATTAAGAATTAAAAAATTAATAATTAATCATTTAGGGAAAAATCCTAGGAAGGGGGGGAGTCCACCTAAGGAAAGAAAATTAATTATAATTGAAAATTTAATAGAAAAATTAATGTTAAAATTAAATATTTGATTGATATAAAAAATATTTAATATATAAAATAAAAAACATATAATACTAATTAAAAAAGAATAAAGAAAAAAATAAATTATTCATAGATTTTCGCTAATTAATAGTGCAGATAACATTCAACCTAAATTATTAATTGAAGAAAATGCTATTAATTTACGTAGAGAAGTTTGATTGAACCCTCCAATAGCTCCAATTAAAACATTTAAAATTATAATAAATATTAAAAAGTTAATATTAAAATAATATGATAATAAAATTATAGGGGTAATTTTTTGTCAAGTTATTAAAATAAAACAATTTAATCAAGATAAGCCTTCTATTACATTAGGGAATCAAAAATGAAAGGGAGTAGACCCTATTTTTATTAATAAAGAGGAATTAATTAAAATTGAAATAAAATTATTTATATAAAAATTTTTTATTAAAAATAATCTAAGAGTAATAGTGAATAAAAAATTAATTGATGCAATAGCTTGGGTTAAAAAATATTTTAATGCTGCTTCTGAATTTAATAAATTATTGGGGTTTGAAATTAGGGGGATAAATCTTAATAGATTAATTTCTAATCCAATTCAACATCCTAATCAGGAATTAGCAGAAATTGAAACTAAAGTTCTGAAGAATAAAGTAAATAAAAAAAATATTTTGTTAGAATTAAAAAAAAATAAAATTTAAAATAAGAAATTTTTCTTGGAATGAGGGGAGTCATTTTTTTTTTAAAAAATATATTTTAGTGTAGGGTGCACAGTAATTTTTGAAATTATAAGATATAGTTTAATTCTATAAAATATAATAAAGGTAAAAAAAAATTACATAATTTATTCTATCAAAATAATCCTTTTTATCAGGCACTTTATTTTAAAAAAAAGGGATTTCCTTCATATTTGAGGTATGAGCCCAAAAGCTTTATTTAGCTTATTTTTAA